TCTAATTGTTCCAAAGTCTTATAAGTTGAATTAATCAAATTCAATTTTTCTCGCTCTATCTCAGAGTATCCATTCACCCGAAACTCATCTGCTTCCGTTTCCACTTTCCGTAAGCGGGCCCGGGCTTTTTCCAGCTGTTCAATGGCCCCCCCACGCAGTTCTTCTGAATTTCGAATAGTATTCAAGATCCTCTGTTTTCGATTATCTAATAAATCACTTAATGAAAGTAGATTATCTTTCCGTTCATTTTAAAACTTCCATAATCCCTTCCCGAACCAAACATGAATCTTTCGATTCATTTGGCTCTCACGCTCAATTACTTCGGGTAAATTCTCATAGCTTTTTTTTATGAATGTAATGAGCCTATCCTCTCTTCTTTATTTTTTTCATAGCATAGTCAAAAAAAATAAAAAAACGAATCTAATGCAAAACCAAAATACTTGGAGGACTCTTCTGACAAAAAAATATGTAATTGTCAGCAAAGTTGTTTCTTTTTTTTTTCAAATCCAAAAAATTCTTCTTACTTATACATAAGGCATAGGTCGTCGATTCAGCATTGGATAAAAGAGGGAAAATGCCCTTTTTTTAGAATTAGAATAAAATAAGCAGTTCAAATCATTTTATCGAGATGAGTGTTCTATATCGAGAAAATATTGATTTTAATTTAAAACCATCTCTATATTAACATAGTGGTAGAAAGAGTACCATGCTGCGTCTAGACTTCAAACGGTTTGCTTTAACCATCTTAAGAGCCCCACATTATTGGTTGCTAGAGAATCAAAGTGGATTTGCCAATTAATCACGAAATGCTGTGGTTCTTACATATAATTTCTTAAGAAGTAATTCGCGAGATCATGTACCTTTCTTTCCTAATTATAACGGAAAAGGGGTACAGCTGGTTGGGTCCAGCCTATTCTTGAAATAAACAACTCACACACACTCCCTTTCCAAAAAAGATCAATACACCAATTACTACACTTAGATTTATTGGATTTGTTGCTAAAATATCGGTATTAAATCCGAAACTCCCGGCAGGTGGCCAGTGGCCCAAAGAAACGAAAGAATCGGTTACATTTTTCATAGAATCTCCTCTTATAGATAGACTAAAAAATCGACCAGAGTTCTTTTTCTATCACTTTGCCCCTCTTTTTTATTTATTCTTTTCTTTTTTTGAAATCGAGTCAAAAAATATTTGATTTTATAGTTATAAAGTATAAACTACTCCTTGATTGTTGCAACACCTCATAAAAAGAGTTTCCCTTGGACTACGAAGGGGAAGGATGAAAAAGAGTCGGTATGCTAATTCCTCATCTGCAAATCACCCCTTCCCGTAGCTTATTTTCTCAACAAATAAGAAATTGTAGGAGTGAAATTTTGATCTAATTTGAAAAAGCAAACGACAAGTCCAAGACAATAAAATAGGAAAAATATGTATTTTTCTTATTTCGAAGATTAAACAAAAGGATTCGCAAATAAAAGTGCTAATGCTACAACCAATCCATAAATCGTTAAAGCTTCCATAAAAGCTAGACTAAGCAATAGAGTACCGCGTATTTTTCCTTCTGCCTCGGGTTGTCTCGCGATACCTTCTACGGCTTGACCCGCAGCGGTCCCTTGACCAACTCCAGGCCCAATAGACGCAAGCCCTACAGCCAATCCAGCAGCAATAACGGAAGCAGCAGAAATCAGTGGATTCATGATAAGTTCCTCGTACCAACAAAAAGAAATGGTTAATGATACAATCAACCAATGAATTATGACTTAATTATTCCATCGATAGGATTCATCCAGTCGAAGTAACTAAGAACTTGGAATTAAAGTGAGAATATTATTAAATGATCAGAACTACTACTACTTCGATATCTCTTTTTTCGTTTCTATCCACAGAGTTTTTGTCAATCCATAGAACTTTCGTTCTTCCATTTATGGGTTCCAAACTGCTATTTCAATTCTTCCATCTTTTCTTGCTTTCATCTCTTTATTCAGCCAATTCACATCCACAATGATACGAAAGGACTTCTAGTGGAACCCACACACAGTAGTAGGGAAAATGAAATAGATCTTTAGTTCATATATAACTAGTCAATATCTAATATCACATATACATGTCTTTCTTCCATAACGTAAACCATTAGATGCAATTGGATTTGAGAATCAATCCAAATCCCGTTTTTGTAAATTATTTTCTCCCTTCCATTTTATTTATGATTATTCCAAACCAATACAATCTATTTGGGCAAATAAATTAGTGCGAATTCTTTTATTGCATAAAAATATCATTATTTGATTGATCTAAGTTCATGCAATTTATTATGTATTAAAATAATATTTTCTTTTGGTCAATTGTTGAATAAAATCTACTGTAGAATAGAATTGTTTCTCCTGTTTTTTATTTAATAACACGTCATAAATATTTAATAACACGTCATAAACATATATCTTATTCAAATTCTGATTTGAATAAGAAGATTGACTGACCAATATACTAGAAAGTGAATAT